TCCTTTAAAGTACGTTGTAAGTGAGTTATTTCAGTTGCATTCTTTCCTTTAAATAAAAATAAAGTTGAGTATGAAAGTAAATTATAAATAATTGCACTGAGTATATACTCACTTAGATATATTAGATATAATTAGTATAATTATATAATTAGTTAGATAATTAGAATTCGAATTAAGATATTTTTAGAACAATATAAAAAACAGGTACAAATAGTAAATCGAGGTACCCCATTCTATGACAACTATCAACTTTCCCTCTATTTTGGTGCCTTTAGTGGGCCTAGTATTTCCGGCAATTGCAATGGCTTCTTTATTTCTTCATGTTCAAAGAAACAAGATTGTTTAGGCACAATGGGGCCAAATCTGATTTTTTCAATACTTAGATTTGAATTATAACACAGCGATCAATTTAGTAGAAAGTTAAATATGGTATAACACGTGATTTCTTCCAAACATAAAAGAAGGAACTTTTATGTATGTGAAAACGAGTAATTTAATTCAAATTATTTTCAAGATTAGGATCGAATCGATAGATGTTTAAAAGTCAATGTATGTAGATATCTATGACGGGGTCAGTTCTATGAAGGGGATATTCTTATATAAAACTAATTTTATGAATTACCCATAATTCACACCATAATCATAATATAATGGTGCTAGTTGATGAGAGTTACTTCGGAAACAAAAAGAATACGTAAAGTAAAACGAGTTTTACTTTACGTATTCTTTTTAAAATTCAATTAAATGCAACTCGATATAGTATGAATTGGCGATCAGAACGTATATGGATAGAACTTATAACAGGGTCTCGAAAAACAAGTAATTTTTGCTGGGCCGTTATCCTCTTTTTAGGTTCATTAGGCTTCTTATTGGTTGGAATTTCCAGCTATCTTGGTAGAAATGTGATATCTTTATTTCCTTCTCAGCAAATCCTTTTTTTTCCACAAGGGATCGTGATGTCTTTCTATGGTATCGCAGGCCTCTTTATTAGCTCCTATTTGTGGTGCACAATTTCATGGAATGTAGGTAGTGGTTATGATCTATTCGATAGAAAAGAAGGTAGAGTGTGTATTTTTCGTTGGGGATTCCCTGGAAAAAATCGTCGCATCTTCCTACGATTCCTTATAAAAGATATTCAGTCGATAAGAATAGAACTTAAAGAGGGTATTTCTACTCGTCGTGTCCTTTATCTGGAAATCCGAGGCCAAGGGGCCATACCGTTGACTCGTACTGATGAGAATTTGACTCCACGAGAAATTGAACAAAAAGCTGCGGAATTGGCCTATTTCTTGCGTGTACCAATTGAAGTTTTTTAACTGCTTTCTCATTCTCAGCTGGGGGTAAAAAAAACTCTCAAATTTTTGTATTGTTTTGCCACCCATTTTGAATTATAACATTCATAAATTTATCTCCATTTTTTCGAAATATTTGATATTTCGATAGTTTTATTTTTTGTTTCAAAATCTGAATTATTTACTTGAAGTGGGTTTTTCAGGTATTTGTCGAAAGGAAAGAATTGCTTCGAATTTGACCCATTGAAATATCTGGAAAAAATATAAGTTTTTATTATTTCAACATTATTCCAAATTATCAAGGAAGGTCGGCAAAGAATAGCTTCATAGATTTGATACCTTGTAATAGAACTCATGCTTTATATAAATTTTTGATCACATAGAGTCGACGGATAACATTGGTTTATTAACAATTGAATTTATAGATGAAAAAAAATGGCAAAAAAGAAAACATTTATTCCCCTTCTATTTATTGCATCTATAGTCTTTTTACCCTGGTGGATCTCTCTCTCATTTCATAAAAATCTGGAATCTTGGGTTACTAATTGGTGGAATACTAAACAATCCGAAACTTTCTTGAATGATATTCAAGAAAAGAGTGTTCTAGCAAAATTTATAGAATTAGAGGAGCTACTCCTGTTGGACGAAATGATAAAGGAATACCCGAAGATACATTTACAAAAACTTCATATAGGAATCCACAAAGAAACGATTCAATTGATCAAGATGCACAACGGGGATTTTATTCAGACGATTTTGCACTTCTCGACAAATATAATCTGTTTCATTATTCTAAGTGGTTATTCTATTCTGTGTAATAATGAACTTATTATTCTTAACTCTTGGATTCAGGAATTTCTATATAACTTAAGTGACACAATAAAAGCATTTTCTATTCTTTTATTAACTGATTTATGTATCGGATTCCATTCGCCCCACGGTTGGGAACTGATGATTGGTTCGATCTACAAAGATTTTGGATTTGTTTATAACGATCAAATTATATCTGGTCTTGTTTCCACTTTTCCCGTCATTCTAGATACAATTTTAAAATATTGGATCTTCCGTTATTTAAATCGTATATCCCCATCGCTTGTAGTTATTTATCATTCAATGAATGACTAAAATAAAAAAGGATCTAATCTAAAGTAGCTGATATTAATCCAATTAGAATGTTTGTTACTTTGGTCCGAAGCAAAGAATTCACA